AGTTGATAATTTTCCAATCAAAATATTTTCTATCTGGATTTTTTTCCATATACATAATATCACCCTTTCCTAGATAATTATTGATAGGAATATCCTCTAGTATATCAAAGAATTTTTGTTTCTGTGTGGTGTAATTATAAGAAATTCTTTGGTTGTTATTTACTTGCAATGGTGATCCATAAATAATATATGGGTCCGTCTTCCTTTCATAATTAATAGATTTATATGATAAAAGGTCATATCTATAGTATTTTTGAGAATTCTCGTTTTTATTTGGGTTTGGTAATGAATATACTTCAAAAGCGTTTTGTTTTTTGTAATGAAGTAATCGGTCTTTTGAATCCCATTTTGTTAAATTTTTTTTTTGAGTTATACGGCCTTGATTGATTGTATTTCGCCATTTTTGTGGTATTAATCCAGACCATCTAATCTGAGATAAATTGTATTGATAATGACCTCTTAACCAGTTTTTCCATTGATTCGTTCCATAACTTGGAAATTTCGTATGCTCTAATTCGGAATGAAATATTCCTTGTGTTCCAAAAGAATCCTTTATTGCAGTCTTAAGAAAAAAAGAAGTTCCATGATATTCAAGAACAGATCTTAACTTATATAAATTAATAACTCGGGTTCGGGATAATTTGTAAAATACATATGCTTGCGACAAGGAGGATAAGTCAAAAAAAAGATGTGAATTTTTCTTACTATTCCTAATATTATAAAGTGACTTTTTTATAGTCGAAATAAAGTGAATTGTATTTTGATTTGTTTTATTAATTGTTTCTTGGTTTGTTTCATTATTGTAAATGTATTTATATTTTTGAATAATTTTTTTTGTTGATTCAAGAACAAGTCGTGTATACATTCTGGCAATATTAATGATATATAGAAAGATATCTATGTATATTTTTTCAATAAAAATTTTTAGAAAAACCTGTAATTTCCAGATTAATCGAGTATTTCTTCTTTTTAATATTTGCCAAATATCTTTTGGCGATTCTACATTATAACTTCTTTTATTAGGACTACTCTTTATTCCTGGAGTTCCTTTTTTTTTTTCTTTTGTAATACTCTTTATTTTCTTTCTGATTGGGCTTGTTCTATCAGTTAAATTTTTAATTTTTTTTTCTCTCGGTGAATAATTATCTGTAGATCGAATTTTATTAAACGAGTTATGAATTGTCTGATTGCTGATTATAGAACCTTTTTCTTGGTTAGTTTCACCGGATTCATATACTTCTTTCAATCTAAATAGAGTTGGATTTACTTTTGAGAGCTCTTTTTTTATTCTTTTTAGAAACAGAAATAAAACGTTTTTGATAAACCCCCTTTTTGTTTCTTTTGAACCTTGTAGAAAATGTTTTGTTCTTCTTATTAAAACTCTTAGAGCTAGAAAATCCTTAAAAATGGGCTCAAAAAAGGAAGTTCTTTTTCGGGGAGAACCAAAAGGAAGGTCAGTTTCCATTCCACTAGCCGTTAAAAAACAAGAATCATCTTTTTTTTGCTCTTTTTTTAGATCTCTATAAGAGGGCCGCAACTTAGGCTTAGATCTGTACCAAGGTTTCAAACAGAAGGGAAATAGTATTTTTATCTGAATACCTTCTGTTAACCAATTTGCGGGAAGTTCTGTTTCTGATAATTGAACACCGTTATAGGTACATTTAATATGCTTTTCTCTCTTCCATTCATGGAAATCCTCAGACCACTCAGGGGGTTGGAATAATAAGATACGCCCAATATTTTTAACTATTATCAATGAAGGTAATATAATATATTTTCTAAGCATCGATTGAATTATTAATAGCAAACTTCTTGTTGTTTTCGAAAATGGAACGAGATCCCAGATTTCCGGCAGTTCTATCCGCACTTTTTCCTTTATGTTGTTCTCCTCTTGTTTCTCTCTTCTTTTTGTCTGTTCTTCTGTATAATCTTTTAATTCTGCCCCTTTACCCATCCAATTTCTAAAGATAAGTTTCATCAGTTCGGAGATATCAAAAGAAAAAAGGGGGGATTTTTTTCTTCTGTTCAAAAAAAGCGGGGAGTGCGCATTTGCTTCAAACAGTTTCCAAATAATAGTTTTACGCCTTTGAGTACGCATAGAACCTTTGATTATGTTTCGACGAAAATCCGATTCTTGCAAATATTCTATCGTATATATCAGGTCTATTTTATCACGATTTTTAGAATTCCATTTGTTATCAGTAAAAACTACTATATCGTCAATTTTTCTTGAACGAATCTGATGGCCCACCCGTACGCCTTCTTGAATTACGCCCGTCTGTTGTTCCAACTCGGTAATAAATTTGTCTGACCATCGAGGGACTTTTTTACTTATTTCTTTTATTCCAAAAGATTTTTGTTTTATTTTGTGACCATTAGCGATAGTTATAATTGCATTTAACAAAAATTTTAGAAGTTTTGCTTCGTTTTCTGAAAATAAGGAAGGGCCCTTCAAATTTAAACCCGATCTTGATTCTCTATCAAATTTACTGATTAAAGT